CCGCAGCTACCATAGTAGCTGCATGTATGAGAGCTGAAATAGGAGTAGGCCCCTCCATAGCATCAGGTAACCATATATGAAGAGGAAATTGAGCAGATTTAGCAACTGGACCAGCAAATAAGAACAAAGTACATAAAATACAAAATAATAAATCGATTTCATTCTTATTAATTAAGTTATTGAATATTTGAAATAAATCCCCAAATTCAAAACTGCCCGTTATCCAATAAAGACCTAAAATTCCTAATAATAATCCAAAATCCCCTATACGATTAGTCACAAATGCTTTTTGACAAGCATTTGCAGCAATAGGGCGTGTGAACCAAAAACCTATTAATAGATACGAACACATTCCAACTAATTCCCAAAAAACATAAATTTGTATCAAATTTGAACTAGTAACTAATCCCAACATAGAAGTATTGAAAAAACTCATATAAGCAAAAAATCTCAAATATCCCCGATCATGAGACATATAATTATCACTATAAATAAGAACCAAAATTGCGACAGTAGTGATTAAGATTGACATAATAGAAGCAAGTGGATCGATCAAGTAACCAAATTCTAAAGAAAAATCATTATTAATGGTCCAAGATAATATATATTGATAAATAAAATTACTATTTATTTGCTGAATAGACAGCTTCATAGAAAAAATCATAACTATACTTAACAACGAAATACTAGAAAAAGCCCATATACGTCGAATATTTTTTGTTGCTATCGGAAAAAAAAGAAGTCCCGCTCCTATTAACAAAGGAACTGGAAGCGGAATGAAGGGTATAATCCATGCATATTGGTATATAGATTCCATAATAGAAGATTTTTTATTAATTTCTTTTTTTGGTTTACAATTCACCGATTCTTACCTCTTTTGAAAAAAGACAATAAAAAAACCAAGAGATATAATTAATAACTTAAAATAAAATTTTCATATTTCTTATTCTATATTTAAACATATATCAAGTTATTGAACATTTTTTATTTGAATATTCAAATAAAGAAGTTATATTTGGTCAAATAAATTTAGATAATAAACGATAATATTTATTAAGGCTATGAAGTAATAAAAATAAATAAATAAAATTTTATTTATTTATTTTTAAGTTATTTCGAATACATATTATGAAAATAAAATATATTACTTAGAATACATATATAGAATAAAAGTATAGAATAAAAGATAAAAAAATTAGACTAAAAAAAACCTCTCTCCTTTAAAGATCAAAGATCGAATAAAATGAATAATGATATAATCAAATAGAAAGTAGTTACTAATTATTTTAGTTAGTTTATTTTAGTTAGTTTATTCAAAATTATTAATAAAATTTTGAACTCATTAAAAAAAAATTATTTTATTTGACTGTCTTACATTACAAACAAAAAAATATAAAAAGGTTGCATATTTTTTTATAATTATCGATTTTTTCATAGAAAAAGAAATCTATTACTTTACTTTTTACTTTACATAACATAGAATGTTAAAAAAATTTTAATTAATCTTAATTAATTAACTAATAAGATTAATTAACTAATAAGATTAATTAATTAACTAATAAAGTAAAGGGTTATTTAATTTTAAATTTAGTATTAAACATTTAAATCTTACTTAAATTACGATTAAATGCAAGACAACAAAAATAACCATAACATATAACTATGAGTTATAATTTTGATTCATTATTTCAATTTTGAATTTGTATTAAGTTTAACTATTCCATAGAAAATTTTGTTTCTCCTAATCTAAAATTTTTATTAGATTTTTTTCGAGTTTATTAAAAGTTTAATAAAGAAGATATTGCATAGAATCTAAATACATAGATAATTAATAAGAAACAAAAATATGTTTGACCAATAGATGTCTTTCACATCCAACTATAATAATGAGTAATCAATTTTATTTGAAATGGCAGTTCCAAAAAAACGTACCTCTCTTTCTAAAAAACGTAGTCGTAAAAAGAATTGGATAAAACAAGCAAAGTTGGAAGCAACAAAAGCTTTGTCGTTAGGAAAATCTGTTGACACCAGAAAATCGAAATTCTTTTATTCTCCTTATATGGAAACGGAAATATCTAAGAGATTCATGAAAAATTTGAGAAATAATAGAATCTTGAACTTGAAAATGAATTAATCGAAATCGTCCTAACTCATAAAAATAGGATAAGAAATTAAAAATGAATTTTTTGAATCTAAAATATAGAAAATAAACAATTTCAATTGAAAATTTTTTTTATTTAAAATAGATTATAGAAAATTTCATCATTTTTTTTTTTATTTTAGTCTATTTTGTCATTTATGGGATGGGGATTTTTTCCCCATCAACCTATTTGTTTTGTCACAACAAAATATGAATTTTTTTATATGAAATATGCAGTTCAATAATTAATTGGTTTATTTAAATCTATAGAGACAATAAAAATCCTACGATTAATTTATTTGGTTTGAATATAAAACTTTTTATTAAAAAAAAAAGCCCGTCTATGCCGTACTGAAATTGTGATTCAAATTTTTTTGTGAATGGTTTTTTATTCATCAATTTTACTGTTTTCTAAAAAAATATTCCATTGAATTAACCCCTCCAATCTCGACGATTGAATAAAAACGAATTATTATGATTTCAAACAAGCCGCTATGGTGAAATTGGTAGACACGCTGCTCTTAGGAAGCAGTGCAAGAGCATCTCGGTTCGAGTCCGAGTGGCGGCATGACATCTTACAAATTCTTAAAATACTTGAATAGTCCTATAATAATATGATAAAATGAATTAAATTTCAGATTTTTATTTCAAAATTTTTAATTGAGGGATTTTTAAAAAATATAAATTTTTATGATCTTTTCGACTTTAGAGCATATTTTAATTCATATTTCTTTTTCAACAGTTTCTGTTGTAATTACACTCCATTTGATAAGTTTATTAGTCAATGAAATAGTAGGACTATATAATTCATTTGAAAAGGGAATGATAGTTACTTTTTCTTGTATAACAGGATTATTAGTTACTCATTGGATTTATTGGAAGCATTTCCCATTAAGTAATCTATATGAATCATTAATTTTCCTCTCTTGGAGTTTCTACATTATTCATATGATTCTATATTTTAAAAAACTAAAAAATAATTTAAGTACAATAATTGCACCAAGTGCCGTATTTACTCAAGGGTTTGTTACTTCGGGTCTTTTAACCGAAATGCATCAATCCTCAATATTAGTACCTGCTCTGCAATCCCAGTGGTTAATGATGCATGTAAGTATGATGGTATTGGGTTATGCAGCTCTTTTATGTGGATCATTATTATCAGTAGCACTTATAATCATTACATTTCAAAAAGGTATAAATGGTATAAAAGGTATAAATGGTATAAGTATAATAAGTAGTTTTGATAAAAGAAAACATTTATTAACTAAGTCATTTTTCTTCAGTGAAATTCAATATATAAATCAAAAAGTCAATATTTTACAAAGTGCTTTCCCGCTTTATGTTCGAAATTATTACAGGTCCCAATTGATTGAACAATTGGATCATTGGAGTTATCGTGTTATTAGTCTAGGATTTATCTTTTTAACCATAGGTATTCTTTCGGGAGCAGTATGGGCCAATGAGGCGTGGGGATCATATTGGAATTGGGACCCAAAAGAAACTTGGGCATTTATTACATGGACCATATTTGCAATTTATTTACATATTCGAACAAATATAAATTTTCAGAGGGCAAATTCTGCAATTGTGGCTTTTATAGGCTTTCTTATAATTTGGATATGCTATTTTGGGGTCAATCTATTAGGAATAGGCCTACATAGTTATGGTTCATTTAATTAACGTAACGCTTAATTAAATTGAAGAAAAAGCCTTATGAATACAAACATCGGACGCAGCATAAAGACCTAAGCAAATTTCTTATAAACAGGCGAGAACCATTTAAATCAAATTTCAGTTAGTATAGTGATTTAAATGGTTCTCACAAACGCCAAACATGTCTCATTAGAATTCCAATTGAGTCTTTTTTCTTACGTAAGTAAAGAAAGCTTCTTTATTCATTTAAGAAAATTTAAGCAAACCTATCTATAAAAAAAATTGGATAGAATAGCTTCTACTTTCTCAACTGATAGTGAGAGAACGAAATCTGGGTAAATCCCAATACCTATTACTGGTAAAAAGATAGAAGTCGAAACAAACAACTCTCGTGGCCCAGAATCAAAAAAAGAAGAGTTTGGAATATTAAATAGCTTATATCCATAGAACATTTGACGTAACATAGATAATGAATAAATAGGAGTTAATATAATTCCAATTGCCATTCCAAAAGTTATTAATATTTTGGGGATTAAAAGATATGTTTGGCTAGTAATTATTCCAAAGAATACTATTAATTCCGCAATGAAACCACTCATGCCTGGTAACGCAAGGGATGCCATTGAAAAACTACTGAATAGTGTGAATATTTTTGGCATTGGAATAGCTATTCCGCCCATTTCGTCGAGATAAACAAGACGTATTCGATCGTAACTAGTTCCCGCTAAGAAAAAAAGTGCAGCACCAATAAATCCATGAGAGATTATTTGTAAAATGGCTCCATTAAGTCCTGTATCAGTTATAGAACTAATTCCTATAATTATGAAACCCATGTGAGATACGGAGGAATAGGCTATTCTTTTTTTTAAATTACGTTGCCCGGGAGATGTTGAAGCTGCATAGATTATTTGCATTGTACCTATTATTATCAACCAAGGAGAAAATATAGAGTGAGCATGAGGTAATAATTCCATATTAATTCGAACCAATCCATATGCTCCCATTTTTAATAAGATTCCAGCTAAAAGCATACAAGTACTGTAATGTGCTTCTCCGTGGGTATCCGGTAACCATGTATGTAAAGGTATAATCGGTAACTTGACAGCAAAAGCAATAAAAAATCCAATATAGAATATTATTTCTAATGCCATGGGATACGATTGATTGATTAATGTTTCAAAATTTAATGTTGGCTCATTCGAACCATATAAACTAACACCCAGAACTCCCATTAATAGAAAAATGGAACCCCCCGCAGTATACAAAATAAATTTAGTAGCTGAGTAGAGACGTTTCTTTCCACCCCACATGGATAAAAGTAGATAAACAGGAATTAATTCTAATTCCCACATTATGAAAAAAAGTAAAAGATCTCGAGACGAAAATAATCCTATTTGAGCGCTGTACATTGCTAACATCAGGAAATGGAATAATCGAGAATCCCGAGTAACCGGCCACGCCGCTAAAGTAGCTAAAGTGGTGATAAATCCAGTCAGTAAAATGGGACCTATTGAAAGTCCATCTATTCCTAATCTCCAGTGGAAATCAAAAAAGTTGATCCATTTATAATCTTCTGTTAGTTGGATTAATGGATCGTCCGGTTGGAAATGATAACAGAATGCATAAGTCGTTAGAAGGAGCTCTAAAATTGAAATAAATATAGTATACCACCTAATAACCTTATTTCCTCTATGAGGAAGAAAGAAAATGAAACAACCCGAAAATATGGGCAAAATAACAATGGTTGTTAACCAAGGAAAAGAATTCGTGGTAAAGACAAGATACACTTGAGCCAAAAAACCCCGTACCCGAAAAGAAATATATTTCTTTTCGGGTACGGGGTTTTGTCGGTAAAAAAAAATCCAATTATAGAATAAATGGATTCAAGTGAAGTGGAGTTTTCTGGAACGTATCTATCAATAAGCTAGACCCATACTGCGGGTTGTTTCATGCCATAAATAAACCCGAACACTTAAAAAATCTGTTGGACAAGCGGATTCACATCTTTTACAACCGACACAATCCTCTGTTCTTGGAGCGGAAGCTATTTGTTTAGCCTTACATCCATCCCAGGGTATCATTTCTAATACATCTGTGGGACAAGCTCGTACACATTGAGTACACCCTATACATGTATCATAAATTTTTACTGAATGTGACATTGTGTCTAAATTTTTTTTAACTTAATTAATTTTCGATCTAGTTCTAATTAAAGTAAATGAATCACATATTAAAATACTAGACGAATCAATGATTTACCAGAATTATTCGAATCAACCTACTTCTGGATTGGATCGGCTTATTAGAATTATTAGAAAATATAAAAGAGTTCCAAAATACTTTGATTTATTCCATTTTCTACAGTCTGATTATATCTTAAAGTGCTGTACTTAGTAATTTAATTTGAATTGATGACTATTATCATATAAATTTCTCTAATTTTAATAAATTAGAACATAGTTTATATAAAATATAATAATAAAAATACTACTTATTCAATAAATTCGATTGATTAATACGAGTTGATTTTCTGTTACGATAAATTGAAGAAACAATAGCCAGTCCAATAGCTGCTTCAGCGGCTGCAATAGCTATAACAAAAATTGAGAAAATATTTCCTTTTAATTGACGACTATCAAAAAAATCCGAAAATGTTACAAAATTGAGATTAACCGCATTCAATATAAGTTCAAGACACATAAGAGCCCGAACTAAATTTCGACTCGTGATTAATCCATAGATTCCCATAGAAAATAAATAGGCACTCAAAACAAGTACATGTTCAAGCATCATTGACCAACTCCTTATCAATCTCGATTCATTTCAATATGAAGAACAATGAAACCGATTTGATTGACTAAAATATAACAAGGTAGAATAGAATAAATTAAGAGCAAAAAAATATGTTGGTAATGGTAATAAATCTAACTCGAACAAAAAGTATTTTATACATAAATTAGAATAAAATTGAATGTAAATTAATATGATAAAATAGAATTTTTTTTTTATTTTGATTGATAATAAAAAAAAAATAAATTATTGACGAGCCACAGCAATTGCACCTATTAAAGAAACTAAAAGAATTATTGAAATGAGTTCAAATGGAAGAAAAAAATCGGTTGATAAATGAATTCCTATTTGTTGACTATTATTTATCAAATCTTGTTCTAGAATTTGGTTTGATCTTGTAGTCCAAATAATCCCATACCATGACGTATTAAAAATAGTATTAATTAATGAAATAAAAAGACTTGTACAAACCAATGAAGTAACTATGTCCCCAACAGTAAAAAGATTAAAATCATTGTCATATTCTGGTCCATTCATGAACATTACAGCAAATATTATTAAAACATTTATAGCTCCCACGTAAATAAGGAGTTGTGCAGAAGCTACAAAATGAGAATTTGCTAGAATATATAATAAAGATATACAAACAAGAACCAATCCCAGCGAAAAGGCAGAAAAAATGGTATTGGTAAATAATACCACTCCTAGACCCCCTAATATAAGACCTGACCCCAAAAAGACTAAAAGAAAATCATGTATTGGTCCGGGTAAATCCATTATATGTAAAATAAGAGATAAAAAAATCGGAATTTTTCATGATCTTATTGACTTGAACAGGAAAAAGGAGGTTCATGTGTTCTTAATTGCTAAATCCTAATGTATAGGACTTGATGTAGGTAAACTTATTCGAATTGTCGTATTTTTTTTTTATTGGAAGTAGTCGAAACTCTTTGCAATTATTACAATTACAGTAAACATATTTTCAAGACAAAACAAATTAAGTTGAAATTTTCGTCAACCAACAGATTCTAGTAAATAGTCGAGATGTTTAGTTAGTAATCAAATAAAATTTGAAAATTTCAATTAAAAAAAAAAATGGAAGAACTTTAGTAATATTAGTAATTTGGAATTGTTCTTCAATCATCAGATTTCTCTTTTGTTTGAGGCGAATTCGAAATTGTTCGAATTGTATAATCATCCGTTATTGATATTGGTAAACGACCCAGAGCAATTTGATTATAATTTAATTCGTGACGATCATAAGTAGAAAGTTCATATTCTTCAGTCATTGATAAACAATTTGTTGGACAATACTCAACACAATTACCACAAAATATACAGATTCCGAAATCAATACTGTAATTAAGCAATCGTTTCTTTCGAATATCCGTTTCCAATTTCCAATCTACAACAGGTAGATCTATAGGACATACACGAACACATACTTCACAAGCAATGCATTTATCAAATTCAAAGTGGATTCGACCACGAAAACGCTCCGATGTTATCAATTTTTCATAAGGGTATTGAATAGTTACAGGTAAACGGTTGGCATGAGATAAGGTAATCATAAAACCTTGACCAATGTACCTTGCCGCCCGTACTGTTTGTTGACCATAATTGATAAATCCAGTTATCATAGGGAACATATAGTAAAAATAAAAAATTGTATTTTGTTTCTTTTTCTTGTTTGATACAAGTTAGCAAATAAAAATAAAATATTTTTATTTATAATGAAAGGAGTTGGGAAGAAGTTGTTAATAATAGATTACCTAAAGAAATAGGTAAAAGAAATTTCCATCCAAGATTTAATAATTGGTCCATTCTTAGTCTAGGTAAAGTCCATCTTGCTGCGATAGAAATGAACAAGAATAAAAAAGTTTTTGATAATGTAATGAAAATACCAATTGTAGTTCCAAAGACTTCATATGCCTTGTTTATTTCAAAAAATTCATTCATGAATATATATGGAATAGAAAGATTCCAACCACCCAAGTAAAGGACTGTTACAAATAACGAAGAGACTAGTAGATTTAGATAGGAAGCAACATAAAATAAACCGAATTTTATACCCGAATATTCTGTTTGATAACCTGCTACTAATTCTTCTTCGGCTTCTGGTAAATCAAAAGGCAATCTCTCACATTCCGCTAGAGAAGAAATTATAAAAACAATAAACCCTATAGGTTGTCTCCACAAATTCCATCCCCAAAAACCATATTTTGACTGGGCCTCAACTATATCAACTGTACTTGAACTGTTAGATAATCATAGTCGATAATAAGATTACTCTTATCATCGCTATTACAGAACCGTACATGAGATTTTCACCTCATACGGCTCCTCGAGAGCCATAAATAAATCTAAGGACCTATTTGATATTCTTTAATCTTGATATGTTTGGAGAATACATAAAGTAAAAATTAAAGTAAAAATTAATCAAAAGTTCCTGAATTAGACCAATGAAATTCTGTCTGCTATACTCTAAAAAAGTGCTTCGGAATTGATCTCATTCTTTACTTTAAGTTTTAGAATTTCAAGTTTTTTATTGATTTTTATTGAGTAATAATTTTATTCTTTAATAAAATACTCTTTTTACCAAAAATAATTTTAAATTATATTATTTTCGATTTTGAAAAAGATTAAACATTCATAATTTATGACGTGACAAAAATTTAATTTCCATGAATATTTTTTGCAATTACGTATTTCATTTTTTTTGTTCTTCTTATTTCTTTTATTTAGGCTTAAAATCAAACAAAGTAAAGGATTACTTCGTTCCTGATAGTCATTCAATTAATTGGTGGATAGGAGCATACTCTGGATCGGAATTCTTTGGAGTACTACTTGATTATTTCTACCAATTTCAAGCACCAATTTAGTATTTCTTTATATATTTATATATAAATGTTTTTTCGGATAACTTAACATAATTTCTACATAATTTCTATTACAAATCCTTTGTGTACTTTTGTGTTCCTAATCATCCACTCCTTTTTTTTTGTTCAATCTTTATGATAATTCATAAAAAAGATAGTAAAAATTACATAAAGTTGATTTTTTCAACCCGCTTCAAGTCCTGATGACTAATAAATCAATCTTGGGGTAAACAGCCTTGACTGCTTATGTTTATTTTTTTTAATCCTTGTACCTGGGAAATGAGATTCAAATTTTTTACGGCAAATTTCGAAGCCGTTTTCTTTCACTCATTTAACTATCTGATTTAGTTTATTAACGCGAGGAGTGAATAAAAAATAAAGATATCTATTCAATACGTTTAAATTTTATTCTTCGTAGAAACTGAAAATGGAAGAAGACTTATGTCTCAACGAATCACACGTAGAGATATTGATAACACGCATAGAGTTAATGGTATTTCGTAACTAATTGATTGGGCAGCAGCCCGTAGACCACCTAAAAAAGAATATTTATTATTTGATCCATAGCCTGACATAAGAAGTCCAATTGGAGCAATACTTGAAATGGCTATCCATAAAAAAACACCAATACTGAGATCGGCTAGAACAAGGCGATAGCCAAAAGGAATTACTGAATAACTTAGTAAAATTGATATAACTGCTATAGAAGGCCCGATACTAAATAAACGTATATCCCCTCTAGATGGAAGAAGGTTCTCTTTAAAAAGTAGTTTTGTCCCATCTGCTAGAGCTTGAAGAATTCCCAACGGACCGGCGTATTCAGGTCCAATACGTTGTTGTATACCCGCGGATATTTCTCTTTCTAACCACACAATAACTAGTACACCTATTGTGATTCCCAATACGAGAATCACAATAGGGACAAGTATCCATATAGTCCCATAAATCTCCTTTAAGGATTCCAATTTTGAAAAGGAATTGATAGTTTGTATTTCTGGTGTATCAATTGTCATTTCAACGATCAACTTCCCCCATAATGATATCTATGCTACCTAATATTGTCATAATATCAGCCAATTTCATTTTTTTAACTAACTGAGGAAGAATTTGCAAATTGATAAAACCCGGTGGGCGAATTTTCCATCTCCAAGGAAAAACACTTTGATCTCCTATCAAAAATATTCCCAATTCTCCCTTTGGGGCTTCAACTCTCACATAAAGTTCTTGTTTCGGCAATTCAAAAGCAGGAGACGGTTTTTTACTAATGAATCGATATTCGAAATCATTCCATTCAGAATTTTTTATCCTATTAAAGCGTCGTATTTCTAAATTTTCATAAGGACCCCCCGGGATTCCTTCTAAAGCTTGTTGAATAATTTTTATGGATTCCGCCATTTCGCTAATTCGTATTAAATAACGAGCTAACGAATCTCCTTCTTTTTGCCATTGGACTTCCCAATCAAATTCGTCATAAGACTCATAATGATCAATTTTACGAAGATCCCATTGTATTCCGGAAGCTCGTAGCATTGGTCCTGATAAACCCCAATTTATTGCTTCTTCACCACTGATAATGCCCACTCCTTCAACTCGTTCTAAAAAAATAGGATTTCGTGTAATAAGTTTTTGGTATTCATCAATCCCTGTTAAAAAATAATCACAAAAATCTAAACATTTATCTATCCATCCATAAGGTAGATCGGCAGCTACTCCTCCGATACGAAAATAATTATGCATCATTCTCATACCGGTGGCAGCTTCGAATAAATCATATATCAATTCTCTTTCTCTAAAAATATAGAAAAAAGGGGTCTGTGCGCCAATATCTGCCATAAAAGGGCCAAGCCATAATAAATGAGAAGCTATACGACTTAACTCTAACATAATTACTCTAATATAACTAGCTCTCTTAGGTACTTGAATATTTCCCAATTGTTCTGGTCCATTTACTGTTATTGCTTCTGTGAACATAGTAGCTAAATAATCCCAACGTGTTACATAAGGCAGATATTGTATAATTGTTCGGTTTTCCGCAATTTTTTCCATTCCTCTGTGTAAATAACCCAATATTGGTTCACAGTCAATAACATCTTCACCATCTAAAGTAATGATGAGTCGGAGAACACCATGCATTGATGGGTGGTGAGGGCCCATATTGACTATCATGAGGTCTTTTCTTGTAATTGGTACCGTCATAGGTTTTTCCCCGATTCATTCTTTTTCATGAATTGCTGAAAACAAAAAGAAGTTCATTAAAATTCAAGATCGAATAAATCAAATAATTTAAAACAACTCTTTAAATTAACGTGTTTTTACCTCTCGAATATTCAATTTACTAATTAATTCTTTATAATGTACTCCATTTTTTTTTGACAAATAAGACAGCAGTCGTTGACGTTTTCCAAGAATTTTTCGTAGACCCCTTTGAGATGAATAGTCTTTTTTGTGCAATTCTAAATGTGAAGTAAGTCTTCGTATTTTATTGGTAAAACGGAATACTTGAAATTCAGCAGACCCCCAGTTTTCTTCCTTTTCTTCATGCGAAATAACGGATACGAATGAATTTTTTGTCATAAATCCTTAACCTTCCTTTTAAATGTTTACCAAATATAGAATTTTCCCGATCAGTAATAATAATGCTAACTATTTTAATATAATTTACACAAGAATCCGAAATCGGAATTTTCTTTATTTATTTTATCAAAGAAAATAAATAAAGAAAATTCTGTTGATTCATTTATGCATACGTCATCCAATTAGTATCATGTATTGGAATTGAATGTTAGATAAGGCGTGTGTACATTTATTTATCTAATTATATATAAGATTTTATCTTATAAATTCATTTTTTATCGTGGATACATATGGATTCTTAATATACTAAAACGACTGCCGTTATTAGTATCAAACCAATAACGATTCATACAAGCTAAATCTTCTAAGCGATAATTAGGCCAAAGAAAAAATTTCAATTTTATAAGTTGATTTTTATTTCGATAAAAGTCTGTGCTTTCATCAAAAAATTGACTACAGTTTTTTATCCCAGTCCTATTGCAAAATACTGGTTTTTTATTCAAACCATTATTATTCCTTGAATGAAAACAAATTAGAATTCTTAATTTTCTACGACACCTAGGAGATAAAATATTTTCAGGAGCAAGCAAATCATAATAGTTTTTATCTCTACTTTTCATGATCTTTTGATATCTTGGAACCAATTCATACAAATTATTCTTAGCAACATTTTCGTTGTATCTTTTTTGATTATTTTGGCGTTTACTCTTATGAACTAATGAAATATTTATGGTTTGATACAGAATAAATTGTCCATTTTCTTTTATAGACAGACGAATAGGTTCAATAATAAATATCCCCTTTTTCATCAATTCTTTAATAGCGAAATCTGTAGGAATCCGCATTATATTCAGATTCATTTCGCTTTTTTCAATAGAAGATATAGTAATTTCTCTTGGATTTTTCACTTTAAGTAGGAAAGAATATATTTGGATATTTTTGATCAATTTTTGTTTGAAAGAATTATTCCATTTCAATTGAAAAAGAAAATACCTTTTCAGGAAGGAATATAATTCTACTTCTGTACTACTCTTATCTTTATCTTGTTTTTTTTTTATAGGTTTTTTTATATCTGATTCCGTATAGCCTTCTTCCATATTTTTTTGTTGGTTTGAGAAAACAGATTCAAAATTCTCTTGGACATTTAATTCAACATTTCCTTGTTCTACAAATTCGTTTTCGTCATGATTTTTATTATCTAATTCAATAATTTTTTTTTCATTTGATGATCTAAAAGGATTTTTTTTTCTCTTTCTATTGATGTTTTTATTTTCAATACAATTTGAAAAAAGTAAATTAATTGGTATAACCCAAGGTTTCATTTTATATGCATTATAAAGTAATAAAAATTCTGGGAAGAACCAAGATTCTAGATTTGATATAGGATAACTTAATATTTCTTCGTTCATTCCCATCCAATCAAAAAGATTTTTTTTTGGATGAGATCGGTTGATTTTTTGATAAATTGTACAATAAATAATACCTTTATTGTTTATTTTATCAAAAATTTGATAATTCTTTGGTTCAGTCTTAGTATTTTTATTATTGATCGTACTGATATCGACCCAAGTTCCAATGTCAATTTTTTTTCTAAGAGAAAAATGGAGAAATTTCCAATCCAAATATTTTCTATCTGTATTTTTCTCTATATCCATAATATTACTTATTCCTAAATAATTAGTGATAGGGATACTCCACCACATATCAACTAATTTGTCGTTATGTATGTTGTAATTATATGGATAAACAAATTCTTGGTTTTTTTTGAATGGTAAGCCATAACGGTATAAATCCTTCTTATCTGTCTTATCTGTATAATCAAGAAATTTAAATGATAAAACATCATATCTATAGTTTTTTTTGAAATTATCTTTTTGATCTGATAATTTCAATAAATGGATTTCAGAATTATTGGTATTTTTGTAATTGTAATTAATTAATTGTTCTTTTTCAGATAAATTCCATTTGTTTTTAAAATTTTTATTTTCAACCTTACAATGTTCATTAACTGTATTTCGCCATTTTTGTGGTACTAATTGAGACCACTTTATCTGAGATAAATCATATTGATAATTACTTTTTAACCATTTTTTCCATTGATTCATTTCAAAATTTCGAAGTCTTTGGGTTTTTAGTTTGTAAGGAGTTATTCCCTGTGTTTCAAAATAATCTTTTATTTCCTTTTTAAGACATAAAGACGTTCCATGATATTGAAGGACAGATTTTAACTTATATAAGTTTATTATTTTTGTTTGTGATAATTTGTAAAATACATAGGCTTGTGACAAAAAAGAGAAATCATAATGAATCTTCGAATTCCTATTTATATTACTACTAAATTGGAAAAATGATTTTTTTATAGTCGAAAGAAATTTAATTGTATTTTTATTTGTTGTATCAATTCTTTCTTGACTTGTTTTATTATTGCAAATGGATTTTTCAATTAATTTTTTTGTTAATTCAAGAAAAAGTTCTGTATTAATTATTACAATATTAAAAATATATAGAAATATGTCTATATATATATTTTCTTTCAAAAATTTTAGAAAATAACTTAATTTACAGATTAATCGCGCATTTGCTCTTTTAAATATCTGACTAAAATTTTTATGCGATTCGAATCTTTTAACACCATAACGTGTTTTATTAGGACTCATTTTTCTTGGTATTCTCTTTTTATTATCTTTTGTACTTTTTTCTATTTGATTTCTTATTATTTTTGTTCTATTTGCCAGATCTTTCAGTTTTATTTCTGTTACGGAATAATTTGTCGAATTCCTGAATTGGGTTTGAGTGGGCGATTTGTGAATTATATGAATCTGATTATTGATTAGAGAATTTTTTTCTTTTTTTATTTTTTCAATTTTTATTTCATTCGATTTTTCAGTTGGATTTACAATTGAAATTTTTTTTATTATTGTTTTAAAAAATGGAAAACTTTGAATAATCCGTTTATTTATTTCT